ACAAGGAAAAATGACATTGCCATAAATTTACAAGATTACATTTCCATTTATTCATCAAAAGAGGACTTCCCTTTGAAGCCAGAATTGAATTTCCTTGATATCTGACATAATGCATAAAAGGATCCTTGAACAACCATAGGAAGGTCTGAAAATCATTACTAAACACTACTACAGGATGCTCCATTTTTCCATAGAAATTTATTCGCTCAAGAAGGATACCAAAAGATGTTGATCGTAAACGAAAAGATTGTTTACGGAGAAAAACTAATATGGATTCACATTCATATACATGAGAATTATATAGGAAGAATAAAAAGCGTTTATTCTCCTTTGAAAAAAGGGAAATTGCTTTATTTTTAGTAATAAGACTATAGCAATTACGATACTCATGGAGAAAGAATCGCAATAAATGCAAAGAGGGAACATCTTGTATCCAAGAGCGTAGGATTTGAACCAAGATTTCCAGATGGACAGGGTGTGGTATTAGTATATCTGACACATGAGTTAAATGTGATAATTTATCCTCTAAAAAAGGAAATATTGAATGAATGGATCGTAAATTATGAGATTTTTTTATATCCTTTCCTTCTAGAAAAGATACTAATCTTAGTGAAAATGGAATTTCTACTATGACTGCAAGCCCCTCGGATATCATTTGATAATAAACATTTTGGTTGTGCGCAACAAATGGATTTTGTTTAGAAACATTTGTAGAAATTATAAAATTAAAATTTTTCTGTTGATACATTTGAGTAATTAAACGTTTCACAAGCAGCGAACTAGATTTATTATCATAACCTACATTTTTAACAGATTCATAAAGAATTGATCCATTTAAACCATGATCATGAGCAAGTGCATAAATATACTCCTGAAAGAGAAGTGGATATAAGAAGTCTTGTTGGCGAGATCTATCTATTTTGAAATATGCTTCTAATTCCTTCATTTTAAATTCGATTTGAAACAAAGGCAAAGGATTTCTTTGGTTCACAAATGATACATAGTGCGATACAGTCAAAACAAGGTATATAGTATATAGTAATAAAAAACTAGATACCTCGGAGACAGATAGGTTAATCAACGGATCCTACCTTTTTTTATCGGTAATGGTCAGAAATCCTTTATTTTTGCAACCCGATCGCTCTTTTGATTTTGGAAAAAAATTAATCTTTATCAATATACCCCTTCTTCTACACATTCGTCTCCCCTCCATACTAAAATGAAGATATAGTGAATAGTTAGGATTCATAAAAAAATGTATAATCCACTTATAGGAGCACCTTTTCCCGCGTTAGGCACTAATATATTTTTAACGTATAATTAGATCGGGTAATCATTCAAATTAAGAACATAAGCCCGTTGCTTTTTATTTCCCTATAATTGGAGCCGTAGGGCTCTATCCATTTATTCACTCGACCCATCCGTGAATTTCTTTTGTCACGCTCCAAGAATTAAAACAAAATTTTTTACCGATCTGGTAAGGACGAAAAATTCTCGGAGTTTTGCATTGATACGACATGCTATTTTTTCCATTCATTCCCTTTCAGGATCAGTCGTGGTCTTACAAACTTTACCAATGGTAGGGACGAATCCGTTGCTTCATCCAAATGTGTAAAAGAATCTAGCCGCACTTAAAAGCCGAGTACTCTACCGTTGAGTTAGCAACCCAAATAATGTAATTATGTAGATACGATCGAAAAAAAAAGAAATAGATTATATTGAACGGCCCCATCAAAGGATTAAACTAGCAACAAATCCACAAAAGCTTTTTAGTATCGATTCTGATGAATAGAAAAATGAACAAATCATATGAAAAAGGAATAAATTACCAGATAAAGATAAATTTTATTTTATTTTTATATTTTTTCCTAATAAAGGGTCCTCTTGTGTTACAGCAAATCTAACGAGCACTTTTTTATGAAGTAAAAAACAAAACTTATGGGACGTGGATAAATAGATCTATTTATCCACGATCCAATTATATTTGTTCAATACACTATTGTCAATATGAACGTTGAAAACAAAAGAAAAAACTCGAATATAACGAAAGGGACAATAAGCAAACTTAACCCCCTTTTCTTGGTGTCATCCTAACAAAAACCATATCAAGAAAAAAGATTTAATTATTTCGATAATCGATAATATGGGATTATATGAAAGCAATCGAAGAGTAAATTAGTATAAAAAGAACAATAAAAAGAGTGAAACAAGAAGAAATTCCGGGAAGTTCACATTATGGAACCCCCACTTTATTTTTCTTTATTCATTATTTAAAGCTCGTTTGATTAATGGGAAGTTCCTTAAACACCTCTGCCTTCTTTGAAATATCATGAACAGTTCCTGTGGGTTGAGCGCCTTTTTCAAGGAAATAGAGAATAGCGGGAACGTTTGAATAAGTTTGATTCTTTATCGGATCGTAAAAACCCACTTTCCGAAGATCTCTTCCTTCTCTTCGGGATCGAACATCAATTGCAACGATTCGATAGATGGCTCATTGGGATAGATGTAGATGAACAACGCCCCCCCTAGAAACGTATAGGAGGTTTTCTCCTCGTACGGCTCGAGAAAGAATGATTTGAATTTATGTATATAGTTCCAAATATATTGATAAAATCATCAAATCCATTATACTTTTTTGAATTACTTTTTTCTTCTTTTTATTCCTTCCCGCAGAAAATAAAAAACATTCGTACTCATAACTCAAGTTGTATAATTATAAAAGAGCTTAAAGGAAAATCCTTAAGCTTAGGCATTTTATTTATTGAGCTGTCTTTAACCCCCTTGCTTTGTCTTGTTTAGAGTTCTTTTTTTTATTCCTCGCCCTGACCGAACCTATTGTTGAGACAACAGAAAATGGTGTTTGCTTGTTCCGGGATCCTTTATCGTTGCTTTGAATCATTGGGTTTAGACATTACTTCGGTGATCTTAAATCTATCAAAACGGCAGCAACATACCTTTTGCGATTTCTTTCTATCGAAGAATCAGATGAAGGATTGATTCCAGTGCGATACACTTTTGTTTTGATCAAAATAGTTTTTATTTCCTTTTTTTGAAACGTTTGCTCGAATTAGATCCTTTCGATTTCTATATTGAAGATATACTTACGAAGTTGTTCCGACTTATTGATTGACACTAACCCTAGACCCTTGCTCCTGAGAAATTAATCAATACTTTCTGCTCGAGCTCCATCATGTACTATTTACAACCCCCCAAAAAAGGGATTGTTCTAGTGGAACAGAACAAACTATGTCGAGCCAAGAGCACCTTCATTCCTCTATAAAATGGTGAATGTAAGAATCCACAACTGATCATGTCCTTCAAGTCGCACGTTGCTTTCTACCACATCGTTTTAAACGAAGTTTTACCATAACTTTCCTCTAGTTTGGAGCCGGTATGGAATTGATTCAATATGGAATCATGAATAGTCATTGGTTCAATCGGTACATAGTAATCTATACTTTATTTTTCTATATGGAAAGGTCCTTTTTTCTGTAGAAGTCTCCGCAAAGGATTCAATTTAATTAGCCCTATCTTTTATTCTATGAATAAAAGAATTTAGAAAGAACATGAATAAAAAACGCTTTTATGTAATCTGCATTTTCAACAGAACAGATTGTTCACGACGATAAATCATGAAAGATTCAACCTTTCTCAAACAACTAAGCTAAAAACACCTAACTAAAATAAAGGAAGGGTCTTTAATTAGATTTAAAATACCGGAACAAAATGAATATTAAGTATTAACCAAAGAAACGAGTCCAATGAACTGGAAAGGCCAGAAATAAGTTCATATAATAAAAATTAACAAATCTCACATCTCTTCGAGTTCGAGTACCAAAGAAAGATTGATAAAACATCATTAAAAGCATTTATTTTGTTTAAAAATTTTCTATTTCAATATAATTTTTATTATTTGATCGCGAAATCAATTAAAGGATTTCGCAATCATATCATAGCCAGTAGTTAAAAAAGTTTAATAGATATCTCATTTCTGACTCAGTCACCCATAGATTTTGAATAAATCATTATCTCGGTGATGGAATGAGAATTCAATTAGTCCCAAGAGCCCCTTGCTTGTTTAGTTTAGACTTCCAGATCCACAGAGAATTCTAATAACTGGACTCCCCTGTTTACTTTAGATATAGGGGAGTAAGGTAGAGTATTTTTTTATTTTCACTTTGAATGCGTTATTAAAAATTCAAATGGATATAGACTATAAAGTATTTATAAGCAACTAGGAATATCGACGGAACAGGCAGACGCGGAAGAGCCCATCTAATTTTTTAATTCAACTATTGAGCTATTTCCTAGCCAGGTAGGATAGGAAATAGATTTAGCTCTATCGGTATGTCATTTGCCCTGAGTTGTTTTGTGAGAAAAAAGGAAAGATATGATTCAGAAAAAAATAAGTAGAACTCAGAAAAAGGGATTAGATCATATTCAACATTACACTTTGAACCTAATTGGACTGCTCTGGGACGGAAGGATTCGAACCTCCGAGTCGCGGGACCAAAACCCGTTGCCTTACCGCTTGGCCACGCCCCATTTATATTTATATTTGACACCAATAAACACTAATATCCGTATTGTTTATTCGTCAATTCCCACCCAAATATATATGGAATTAGAGTAGATTGTTGCTAGGATTTAATGCATATAGTTGTAGAATTTCACTTAATTTATTGATCATTACATAGAATTCAATTAAGATATTGTATGAAAGTATGACTCCTTCTGTTCTCGGTTGAGAATTGAAGGATTTGTGATTGAGCAAGTAAAAAAAAAGAATAATTTTTGTCTACCTTACTTTCTTCGTTTTTTTCCTTAATATCAATAACTCAATCAAAATACAATTATCTCCAAGAAGGAAATGTTTGTTATGCTTAATATCTTTAGTTTGATCTGTATCTGTCTTAATTCTGCCCTTCATTCGAGTAGTTTTTTCTTCGCCAAATTGCCCGAGGCTTATGCTTTTTTCAATCCAATTGTAGATGTTATGCCAGTAATACCTGTGCTCTTTCTTCTCTTAGCCCTTGTTTGGCAAGCTGCTGTAAGTTTTCGATGATATTTTTTTACTACTGTCCTACAAACATGCATGATTTTTTGATAAAAAAATATTCTAACAATTGATAAGATCAGCTAAGTCTTACATTCTGAACCCTCGATCCAAACATTTGAATTCTTGGATAATCGCGAGAAATCTGTATCACCTCCCCAACTTGACCTTCTACTTCCTTCTACTTCAAGGGCCCTATTTAATTTAGGGTCCCCCACAATAATAGAATTGGGTCATAAAAAATCGTTTACATACCGAAAGAATCTTATTACAAAAAAATAATTTCTGAAAATTACTTTCTTTTCGAGAAACTACTTCGTTTCTTGGTGTAAAACTTGGTGTAAAAAGAGGATATGTGGTATAAAAAAGGATAGTCTATTCCCTTTTTTTACAAAAATGATCTTGGAGATTGTGTAATGCTTACTCTCAAACTCTTCGTTTACACAGTAGTGATATTCTTTGTTTCTCTTTTTATCTTCGGATTCCTATCTAATGATCCAGGACGTAATCCTGGACGTGAGGAATAAAAAAGAGGAAAAAGCTTTTTTCTTGCTTGTTGATTTATTAATTTTCTTATGGTTTTTTTATTCCAGACATTTAACTATGATAAAATAAGATAAAATGAAAGGGTCTCAATCTTTTTTTGAATACAAAAAAAGATCAAGTCATCGGAGGAAACGGAAAGAGAGGGATTCGAACCCTCGGTACAAAAAAATCGTACAGCGGATTAGCAATCCGCCGCTTTAGTCCACTCAGCCATCTCTCCAAATTTAAAAAATTACTATGTTACGCCTGAAGCCAAAAAGTCTTTATTTCTTCTTTCACTTTATTCTATAGATAGATAAGATAGATACAAATTGGATTAGCAATCCAACTCGAATTTAATTTCGATAATGGGTATATCTTCCATAGAAAGAAAAAAGAATCTCCCCCCTTATTTTACTCCTTTTATTCCCCGGCCTGGTCAGTACCTAGCCGGGCCATTTCTTGCTTTATTCCAACGCAATGAATGATAGATCAACTCATTTCTCTGATTTGAAAACAAAAAAACTTGTTATTGAAACAACAACGACAGGAACACGGAAGACTATTTCCAATCTTATGGTATAGGATAGAAGTGTCTTTTCCTTTTTTATTTGAAAAATTATAAAAAGAAGGACTTATCCTATTTCTTTATATTATAACTATAATTTCGTTATTTATTCAAGGGCAGTCTTTATTTGAACACTTGAGTTGAGCCCATAAAAAAGACTCTGGGTTTTTATACTATATTTTTATACTAGATCCAGTTGATTGGCTCGAATTCCTAAAAGTTACCAGCGGAATATGAATAAAAAAATCGGGTTAAAAGGGTATCTTCAAAAAATGAAAGAGTAAAACTTTCCCTCTTTTTTGAGAAAATTTTGTATTTGCTTGTAAAGGACGGGAAGGTTGAAAAAACGGAGCTACGGATTCTTACACAATTTTTTATTACTTCAGTGGCTCTTTATCTTTAAAGAATTCGCCAGCAAAATTTAAGATATAACCTTTTTTTAATAAGATTTATTTTCCTACCTCATCAAGTTCTCCCGGCAAAAAAACGTCAACGCTCCAATTTCATAATTATATTCTAATCCTATCTTGATTATGTAGGATTCCCTTGTTCGACAAAGATTCCATTCATATACAATAATAAATTGTAGCGGGTATAGTTTAGTGGTAAAAGTGTGATTCGTTATATTAATCCCTTAAATAGTTAAGGGGTCTTTCGGTTAATTCATATTCCGATCAAAAACTTTATTTCTTAAAAGGATTTTATCCTTTACCTCTCAATGACAGATTTGAGGAAGAATATACATTCCCGTGATTTGTATCCAAGGGTCAATTCAAAATTGAAAATTGGATTATGGAATTGCGAAGCATAATTTTTTTTAGTTGGATCAAAACTTCCAATTGAATGAGTATGAATAAAGGGTCCATGGATGAAGAAAAAAGTGTAGTTCAATCGTAACTAGATCTTCAATTTGTTCTTTGGTAGAAGGTAAATTGAAGCGAAATAGCTATTAAATGATGACTTTGTTTTACTAGGGCCATCAACATATTGTTTCAGCTCGGTGGAAACACAACTCTTTTCCTCAGGATTCGCACAGTAGAAATAGAGAACGAAATAACTAGAAGTATTTGTTAGAATTACCCTCTTCTAGAGGGATCATCTATAAAGCGAGTTGTTTTGAATGCATTCAGCCAAAAAAGCTAACATAGGTGTTATGGGTCGAAATTTTTTTTTGCAACTTAGATTTGGGAATCTATCCATTTTCCATAAAGGAGCCGAATGAAACCAAAGTTTCATGTTCGGTTTTGAATTAGAGACGTCAAAAATAAAAGCTGAATCGACGTCGACTATAACCCCTAGCCTTCCAAGCTAACGATGCGGGTTCGATTCCCGCTACCCGCTCCCTTTTAAC